AAAGGAGGATCCAGACAAAATCGATGAAACAGAAGAGATCCGAGTGAATGGAACGGAAAAAACAAAGGATGAATTCCACTTTCACTTTAAAGAGACATTCTATAAAAATAGCCGAGTTTATGAAACTTCTGATCTGGATGGGAATCACGAAAATTCGAAGTTAGAAATCCTTAAAAACAAAGAAGATCCTTTCTTCTGGTTTGAAAAACTTCTTGTGATCGGTCTTTTCGACTATAAACGATGGACTCGTCCATTGCCATTGCGGTATATAAAAAATGAGCGATTTGAAAATGCTGTAAGAAATGAAATGTCACAATATTTTTTTTACACATGTCGAAGTGATGGAAAACAAAAAATCTCTTTTATGTATACACCGAGTTTATCAACTTTTTTGGAAATGATACAAAGAAAGATGGCTTTGTACACAACCGAAAACCCTTCCTCTTATGAACTAGATAATCAGTGGGTTTATACGAATGAACAAAACGAAAACAAGCTCAGCAACGAGTTTATAAATCGAATAGAGGCTATAGATAAGGGATCTCTTCTTCTGGATGTAGTACTCGAAAAAAAAACTAGATTGTGTAATGATGAAACTAAAAAAGAATACTTGCCTAAAAAGTATGATCCTTTCTCGAACGGGCCTTATCGTGGAATAATCCATTTTGTTTTTTCCCCTTCAATCATAAATCAAATTCCCATCGGAAATTCCATCGAAACTCTTTGGATAAATAAGATCCACGAGATCCTTATTGCTACTAGTTATCGAGAATTTGAGAAAAGAATAGCTGCATTTGATCGAAAATCAATATGCTCAATAATGATAAGAAAAGATAAGAAAGATAAGAAGAAATGCGCCCCCCCCCTACATATTTTGTCCCCTCTCCTACAAAGAAACTGATAATACCAATACCATTAGTAATTCCATCAATTATTCGTCTATCAAAAAAATGTACTAATTCAGCTAATCCTCTTATACCTTTAGTGAAAGATGTTGCATAAAAATCATCTATATAACCACGATTATATGACCAACCATATATCACATTTATTATTTTGTCCCCAAAAATCCTATCTGGACCCTTTTTAACAACTGAATTAATTAAATTCAAATTTTGTAAAGATGAATAAACAGGTTTATAGAAAATGGACGCTATAAATATTCCAAAAGAAGCTATACTGACTGAAAAAATTGCATTTATCAAAAAATCCACAGAATTGGTCAAATTTTTATGTAAAGGGTTTATAGACGTGGTTAACCATTTAGATAATAGATTAAAATTCTCTCCTTCTTGAAGGAAAGAAATTCCTATGGCTCCAACGAACAAAGTAAATAAGACCAATACAAGCAGAGAGAATAGCATAGTATTATCTGATTCGTGGGGATATAAAACATTTTTCTTATTCCAAGTTGCAAAGTGAGTAATAAAGGGTTGTTTTATTTTTTTTAGATTACTACCAATTTGGTATGTCTTTTTCGAAAAAAAAGAATTCCTCTCATTATTATTCATTGTTAATAAAGTTAATAAACTCCATTTTTTTTTACTTGCTTTTGTGCCTTCTTTACCCCATAGAGATATTGAATAGAACGAGCTCATTTTTTTACCACTGTAATTTTTTAAATTCATGTTTAAATGCCCTTCAAAAGTAAGTAAATAAATTCGAAACATATAAAATGCGGTTAACCCGGCTGTGGAACAAGCTATTATTGCGAAAATCGGTGAATATAACCAAGTATCATTAAGAATTTCATCTTTGGACCAAAAACAAGCAAGTGGTGGAATACCACAAAGAGAAAGTGTACCTAATAAAAAAGCCGTTTTTGTAATTGGCACATATTTTGTTAAACCGCCCATAAGAACCATATTCTGACTTTTATCTGGAGAATATCCAACGATAGCTTCCATTGAATGAATAATCGATCCAGATCCTAAAAACAATAATGCTTTCGAATAAGCATGAGTAATCAAATGAAATAAAGCAGCTCGATACGAGCCCATGCCTAGAGCTAACATCATATAACCCAATTGAGACATTGTAGAATAGGCTAAACTTCTCTTAATATCTTTTTGAGCAAGAGCTAAAGTAGCTCCTAATAGTACTGTTATTATACTTATTAAAGATATTACATTCATTATGTAAGGTATAACTATGAAAAGAGGAAGAAGCCGAGCAACAAGAAAAATGCCCGCTGCTACCATCGTAGCAGCATGGATAAGAGCCGAAATAGGGGTAGGCCCCTCCATGGCATCGGGTAACCATACATGAAGAGGAAATTGCGCAGATTTAGCAACTGCACCGGAAAATAATAGAAAAGCACACAAAGTAACAAATAAAAAATGAAAATCATTATTATAACTTAAGTTATTAAATATTTCGAACAAATCCCGAAATTCAAAACTACCTGTTATCCAATAAAGACCCAAAATTCCTAAGAATAAACCAAAATCTCCTATACGATTAATTACAAAAGCTTTTTGACAAGCATTTGCCACAACAGGTCGTGTGAACCAAAAACCTATTAATAGATAAGAACACATTCCAACCAATTCCCAAAAAATATAAATTTGTATCAAATTAGAACTAGTAACCAATCCCAACATGGAAGTATTGAAAAAACTCATATAAGCAAAAAATCTTACATATCCTTGATCATGAGACATATAATTATCACTATAAATAAGAACGATAATTCCAACAGTAGTGATTAATATTAACATAATAGAAGTAAGTGGGTCGATCAAGTGTCCGAACTCAAAAGAAAAATCATTATTGATAGTCCAAGACCATACATATTGATATATGGAATTACTATTTATTTGCCCAATAGACAGATCAGCCGAAAAAAGAAGAAGTATACTTAATAAGAAAACACTAGGAAAAGCCCACATACGACGAATACTTTTGGTTGCCGTCGGAAAAAGGAGAAGCCCTACTCCTATTAACACAGGAACTAGAAGTGGAATGAAAGGTATGATCCATGCATATGGATATGTATGTTCCATAAAAAAATAAAAACCCCCTTTTTTATAATATTAATTAAATTAATTAATTGTTTCCGATTCAACAGATCTTATTTCTTTTGTAAAGTGTAAAGAACTCAATAAAAAAATTAAGATATGCAAGACCTCATTTTTATATTTTTTTTGATTCTTTACCAAATCCGTCAAATATGCAAATTAAGAAGTTACAATTGATCAAATGATATAACCGTTACTAGTGAAAAGTTAATACTTAATTTTGATATGAATCATAGGAACTACTAAGGTCAACAACTTCACCCAAGAAAAAGGACCCATTAATGAGTTTTTTATTCGGAATCATTAACGGGTTAATTGTAGAATATAATTCTAGAACTTATTTATTGTCTTCCATTCTATTTCAATAAAATATATTTAGTTTTATAGGTGTATTCTCTCTTTTAGCTTGACCCATTAATAGAATAGAATAAAAACGTGAATCTTTGTTTTTATTAGTTTTTTGGTTTATTTCTTATTTTTTAACTTTTTTATTACAAATTATTAGTTATTAGAAGCACGCCGAAAATAGACCAAAGAATCCTTTTCTTTTTTTATTGTTTAGTTTATCAACCAATTGGATTTCCTTGGTACATTTGATACTATAGTTTCAATACACGGATATAGTATAGTAGTAATTATTTGTTTGTCCGGATAGTTTATTTTATGTACTACTATTACTACTATAAATAAAAAATAAATATTTTATGTGATTTTCACAGATACGGATCCATAATTTTTGTTTTTTATGCTAGTAGTATCATTTATAAAATAGATAGATAGATGTCTTTCACATCCAACTATAGCAATGAGTAGTAATCTCTTAATTTTGAATGGCAGTCCCCAAAAAACGTACTTCTATGTCAAAAAAACGTATTCGTAAAAATTATTGGAAAACGAAGGGATATTTGGCAGCATTAAAAGCCTTTTCATTATCAAAATCTCTTTCGACCGGAAATTCAAAAAGTTTTTTTGTGCCAACAAATAAATAATAAAACTTTTGAATAATATGAATCGGAACTGACTCAAAAATGAGTTAGTTTTTTGTTATATGTTCTAGATAATTCATAGCCTAATGTTTTGAACTGATCAATAAGAAATAGAACTTTTTTTATTTATGTTATTTAGATAAGATAAAGTATTTAGATAAGATAAAGTTAAAAATAAAAAATGGTACTTTAGTTCTGTTACCAACAAAGTTATAAAAGTTATAAAGGACGTTTTTTAGTTCTATCTCTAGATAGTTCTTCCCTCTATCTAGGGATAGAACTATCTAGTTATAACCGTTCGATTCCAACAGAGGAGATAAACTACGCGAGAGCTTATTGTGAAGTTAAAAAGTGAAATATAATGGAACATGAGAAGTACTATTATTGAACGTTCAAATACCTATTTAAATGGGTTTGTATTGATGAATTTGAATCTTTTCTAAACATGAATTTACTACTTAAATCTCGACGCTTGAGTATGAATAAGTTATTATGATTTGGAACAAGCCGCTATGGTGAAATCGGTAGACACGCTGCTCTTAGGAAGCAGTGCTAGAGCATCTCGGTTCGAGTCCGAGTGGCGGCATGGGATCTTCAAAAAGAGATAGAATAAGTCCTATAAGTAATAAAATTCCCAATTTCCATTCCCTAATTATAATTAGGGGACTATCCCCTTTTTCCTTTAAGAAACATAAAAATATGATCTTTTTTACTTTCGAACATATATTAACTCATATATCCCTTTCTATTGTTTCCGTTTTAATTACAATTTATTTAATAACCTTATTAGTGGATGAAATAGTAGAACTAGATAATTCATCAGAAAAGGGGATGATAGCTATCTTTTTCTGTATAACAGGATTATTAATAACGCGGTGGATTTATTCGCGACATTTTCCATTAAGTGATTTATATGAATCATTAATCTTCCTTTCATGGAGTTTCTCCATGATTCATATGGTTCCATATTTTAAAAAGCATAAAAATAATTTAA